CAGGCGTATCCTTTGAAGCGAGAATGGATTTTCCTTGATATCTAACATAATGCATGAAAGGTTCCTTCAATAACCATAGGATGTCCTGCAAATCTTTAGCAAAGACTTCAACAAGATGTTTGCCTTTTCCATAGAAATACATTCGTTCAACGAGGACTTGAGAGGATGTTGATCGTAAATGAGACGATTGGTTACAGAGAAAAAAGAGAATAGATTCGTATTCATATACATGAGAATTATATAGAAACAAAAAAAACCTTGCATTCTTTTTTAAAAAATTAAAAAAAACAGAAATGGAGTTCTTTGGAGTAATAAGAATATTCACATTAAAATACTCGTGAAGAAAGAACCGTACTAAATATAAAGAAGAGGCATCCTTTACCCAATATCGAAGGAGTTGAACCAAGATTTCGGGACAAACGGGGTGGGGTATTAGTACATCTAATACATAATTTAAATGTGACAAATTGTCCTCTAAAAATGGAAATATTGAATGAATTGATTGGAAATTAAAAGATTTTTCAAATTCTTTCCCTTCTAAAAAAGCTACCAACCGTAGGGAAAATGGAATTTCCACCACGACAGCAAATCCCTCTGATATAATTTGAGAATACAACTTATTGTTGTGCCAAAAAATTGGGTTTTTGTTAGACTCATCAGCAGCAATACTCAAATTAATTGGTTGATACATTCGAGTAATTAACCGTTTCACATTCAGTGAACTAGATTTATTGTCATAACCCCCGCTTTCCAATGAAATCGTCGAACTATTTAAACCATGATCATGAGCAAGTGCATAAATATACTCCCGAAAAAGAAGCGGATATAGTAAGTCGTCTTGTTGAGATCTATCTAGTTCTAAATAGACTTGAAATTCTTTCATTTAAAATTAGATTAAAAACAAAGGAACAAGGGTAAGGGAGTTAGTAAGCGATCAAACGATACATAGTGCGATACGGTGAAAACAAAGTATTGTAGTAAAAAAGTCGATACCTTGAAAATGGGTCACGGATTCTCTATCCTCTCATTTCTAGTTAATTTAATTGGGTTATGTTTGTTATATTATAACAAAGTAATTAGATGATTAGAAATCCTTTATTTTTTCGCACCAATCGCTCTTTTGATTTTGGAAAAAAAAGAACTATCTTTATCAATATACTGCTTCTTCTACACATTCATCTACAACCCATAATATGGATTCACAAATACTTAGGACTCATTAAATAAGTTAATAATCCACTCCTAGGAAAACTTTTTCCCGCGTTAGGAACTAATATCTTTTTAACGTTTAATTAGATCGGATAATCATTCAAATTAAGAAACGAAGCTCGTTACTTTTTATTTCCCTCTAATTGGAACCCTAGAGCTCTATCCATTTATTCACTCGACCCAACTTTAAATTCAATGAATTCAATTTCTTTTGTTCCGCGCCAAGAATTCAAACTTGGTTTTGTATCGATTAAACAAGAATAATATATTCTCAGAATTATCCATTGATACGACATGCTGTTTTTTCCATTCATTCCTTTCAGGATCAGTCGTGATCTTACAAATTCTCCCGAAGATTTGGACGAATCCTTTGCTTCATCGAAATGTGTAAAAGATGCTAGCCATACTTAAAAGCCGAGTACTCTACCGTTGAGTTAGCAACCCAAAGAATTCGAATGAGTAGATAGAATCGGAATAAAAAGAAATAAACGAAATTCAATTTCACAATTGAATCAAAATATTAAACTAGCAAGAACTCAAAAAAAAATTCTAATAGATTTTGACCATAAAAAAAAAAAAACTATAGGACCGAGAGAAAAGGATTCATTTCTCCACGCCCGAATTATATTTTGTCAATATACTATTGTCAATATGACATTGAATATCAAAATTGATAAAATACTAAAAAAATACAATGACGAAAACAAAAAGAGTAAATTGTTTATTTATTAAATTAAAGTAAAATACAAAAAACAAATATAATTTTATAAATATAATTTTATATAGTAAAAGAATATAATAAATATCAAAATTAATAAACAATATCTAAAGAACTAGATAAAAAAGACTTTCGAAATACTTTTTTAGATAACTACTTAAAAGATTAAAAAAACCGAAAAGAAAAAGGTATGAATAGAACAAAATAAGGGGGGGGTAGTAAGATAGTAATGAAAAAAGTTTACAAAATTATATAAGACTCCTCCACACCCCTTATTTTGGTTCTATTCTTTAATAGAATTTCGTTTGATTAAGACTAAGTTCTGTAAAAATACCCGCTTTCTTTGAAATATCATGAACGGTTCTTGTAAGTTGGGCACCCTTGTCAAGGAAATATAGAATAGCAGGAACATTTAAATCGGTTTGATTATTTATCGGATCATAAAAACCCACTTTCCGAAGATCTCTTCCTTCTCTTCGGGATCGACCATCAATTGCAACAATTCGATAAACAGCTCATTGGGATAGATAGAGATAAAGAATACCCCCCCTAGAAACGTATAAGAAGTTTTATCCTCGTACGGCTCGAGAAAAAATGGTTAGAAACGATCATTATGTCTATGTATAAAATGAAAATGTAAAATGGATCTATAAAATGATCAAATCAATTCTAGATTTCATTCCTTCTTTTTTTTGTTTCTTTTTAAAAAGAAACAAAAAAGCACCCGTACTCTCATAACTCAAGTTGGATAAGTTTCAAAGCCCAAATGAAAATCCTTAGGCATTTCCTTTTTTGAGCGGTCTCAAGGCCCTTTTCGTTTTTGTTTGTCTCGTTTCGAATCGATTCGACTCTTTTCTTTTATTTTTCATTCTGATCGAATTGTTGAGACAATTGAAAAGGGTATTTCCTTGTTCCAGGATCCTTTGTCTTTGCTTTCAATCATTGGGTTTAGACATTTCTTCGGTGATCTTTAATATTTTTTGAGTTTTTTAATGTTGAAAAAAAAAGGGCAGCAACACACCCCCTTTTGATTTCTTTCTATCAAAGAATCATATGAATAATTGATTCCTACGGGATACACTTTTGATGGAAAAGGGTTTCCCAATTCCAACAAAATTTCCCTCTGCTTTTGTTTTGGATTTTTAAATTGCTCGAATCTGATCCTTTCGATTTCTATATCAAAATTTCCTTACGAAGTTTTTTCCAACTTATTGATTGATATTAACCTTAGATCCTTGCCCCTGAGAAATGAAGAAATCCTTTTACTCGAGCTCCATCCTGTCCTAGTTACATTACCACCCACCAGAAGTTGGATAACAGAAGAAAGAATGTCGAGCGAAGAGCCCATTCATATAAAAAAAAATGGTGGATGCAAATCCACAGCGGATCATGTCCTTCAAGTCGCACGTTGCTTTCTACCACATCGTTTCAAACGAAGTTTTACCATAACATTTCTCTAGTTTGGAACTGATATGTAATTGATTCCATTATGAAATCATGAATAGTCATTGCTTAAGTCTAGACACAGTCTTTTTTCTTGTAGATGAAGGGACTATTTAGGTTGTTAGTCTTTCATTCGGAATCCGGAAATAAAAGATCAAATCAGAAAAAAAAGGGGGGGGATGGTTTCCGTATCTATCAGATTAGACTCAACAATTTTTGTTGGAAGTAATTATATATATTGTATGTTAATTATTTAATAGTAAGGTAAGGGCTCACAAATCTTAAAAAAAAAAGCGAAAGAACACTATCTCTGAAATCGAAGGATAGCAATCCATGTATATAAGCCTTTCCCTTTTCTCAAATTTTGAGTCGTTTTTTTATGGGATAGTAGATTGTTTTGTATAGATACAAAGACAAAAAGACCCCGATTAAGTGATTGTTTCCTTCTAAAAGTTAGGATTCTGTCCGATCTGGGACGGAAGGATTCGAACCCCCGAATACCGGGACCAAAACCCGTTGCCTTACCACTTGGCCACGCCCCATTTCAATTTCCATTAGTACCAATAAACAGTAGTATTGGGATTGGTTGTTCGTCAATTCTAGCCAAGCCCTAAAATTCACTTATTGTTTTAGGTTAGAATTGTGACATACGTAGGTGTAAAAGTAGGCGTAAAATAAAATTGAATTTATTGATCATTACATAGAATTTAATTAAGATATTGTATGAAAGTATGATTTCTTCAATTCTCACACGAGAATAGAAGGATTTTCTGTTTTGATTGTTTCGGTTCCAAGAAGTATTTTTTTGTCTAACTTACTTTCTTTTCTTACTTTTTATCTTATATCAATAAGATATTAATAACTCAATCAAAATCCAATTATCTCCAAAAAAGATTTGTTATGATTAATATGTTTCGTTTAATGTATATCTGTCTTAATTCTGTCCTTTATTCAAGTGGTTTTGTATTCGCCAAATTGCCCGAGGCCTACGCCTTTTTGAATCCAATTGTAGATGTTATGCCAGTAATACCTGTTCTATTTTTTCTCTTAGCCTTTGTTTGGCAAGCTGCTGTAAGTTTTCGATGAGACCTTTAATATTGGGCTAGACAATTTCATAATTTATCCGAGTTATAAAAAAAATTCTAACGATTGATAAGATCATATGGGTCTTACACTATGAATGAACCCTCGCCTCAATTTAAACAGACTAATTCCACGATCTCTTTTGATCCCTCCATTCGTTATTTGTTGACTATGACCCTTTTTCAATAATTCACTGAAATCTTGTTAGAACCGACCACAATATTGAATTTGAATTGTTTGAATTTCTGAAAACTCCTTTCCTTTCTATTTATAGAATCGAAATTCTAAAAAAAAAACTTCATTTCTTGATGTTAAAATCGTATATGTAGTATAAAAATAGAGAATCTATTCTTTTTTTTTTTCCTTTTTACCCCAAAAACTTATTTGGAGATTGTGTAATGCTTACTCTCAAACTCTTTGTTTACACCGTAGTGATATTCTTTGTTTCTCTCTTCATCTTCGGATTCCTGTCTAATGATCCTGGGCGTAATCCCGGGCGCGAAGAATAAAAAAAAAGAAGGAGTTGCTTGCTTTAGTTGTATAAATGTTCTTAGGTTTTTTTCAATTCCACATCTGTTACTAAAAAAAAGGAAAAGTGTTCGCTAAAAAAGATACTAAACGATCGACTGAAACGGAAAGAGAGGGATTCGAACCCTCGGTACAAATAACTCGTACACCGGATTAGCAATCCGACGCTTTAATCCACTCAGCCATCTCTCCTCATTGAAAAAAAAAAATTACTATGTTACATTACACAGAAAATAATGCTTGAAAAAAGACCGCCTTTGCTTTGTTTTATATCTTTACTTTCTATATTCTCTGTAATATCGAGAATATAAAAAGTAAATGGATTATATAGCTCATAGAAAATAGAGCTTATAGAATAAAAATGGGGCTTATAGAATATATTTTTTCTATTGTCTTGTATATTCTATTATATAAATAGAAATAAATCTAAATAAATAGAAATCGATCTACCTTTTGTCAGCAATTCTATTTCTATCATTTATGGAAAATTCAAAGACAGAGAGCATTTGAAAGAAAAAAAATAGAAAAAAAAACTAAAGAAAACAATATTTCTTTAATTTCGTTCAAGGGGCCCTTTTTATTTCCACTTCGACGGCCTGGCCTGGTCAGTACCCAGCCGGGCCCTTTTTTTTTTTGTTCTAATGAATCCATACGGCCCAACCATAGAACCATAGAAAAAATGCGCACCATACCATAAAAAAATTATTTATTTTGATTTGATTTGAAAACCTAAAAAAGAAATACTTTTATTGTATTCAAAGAACAAGAAAAAGAAGTAGCATTTCCATTCCTATGATGGTAGAGAATTAGAATCAAAGTGTCATTTCTTAATTATTCTTTTGTTTCTTTTTTTTTTTTTAGGAATTTTTCAATTTAGTTATTTAAACGAAATAACTCCCCCTTTCCTAATTGCATTAGGACTCCTGACAAAGACGTCAACGCTCGAATTTTTAATTTGCATTTCATGATTTTTTTAAATTTCTGTTCTATCTTGATTAATCCGATTCTCTTGTTCGACAAAAGGGGCTTTTTGTACAATAATCCCATTGTAGCGGGTATAGTTTAGTGGTAAAAGTGCGATTCGTTCATTTAATACCCTTAAGAGTTAAGGGGTCCTTCAGTTTCATTTATATTCCAATCAAAAACTTTATTTCGTAAAAGGATTCAACTTTAATCCTTTCACTCTAAAATGAAAATAAAAAATTCGGGGAAAAATATCCGTTCTCGTAATTTGTATCCAAGGATCAATTCAAAATTGAAAAATTTGATTATGAAATTGCGAAACAAAATTTGGGTTTTGAATTGGATCAATACTTCCAATTTTTTAAGTTTAAGTAAAGGATCCATGGATAAAGATAGAAAAGTCTAGTTCAAATCGTAACTAAATCTTCAATTTTGGTTTTTTTATAGGTTAGGTTAGATTGAAGCTAAATAGCTATTAAATGATAACTTTAGTTTACTAAAGACATCAACTTAAACTTATATTCGATTTTTTTTTAGCTCGGGGGAACCAAAAAAATTTTCCTAAGGATTCTCTCAAATAGAAATAAAGAACGGAGTAACTAGAAAGATTGGGATTGTTATAATTCCCCTCTTCTAGAGGGATCATCTAAAAAGCGAATTGTTTTGAATTCATTCAGACAAAAAAAGATTACATAGATGTTATGGGTCGACTTTTGTTATTTTGCTTCCGGCCTCTATCTGGGAATATATCCATCGTCCATAAAGGAGCCGAATGACCCCAAAGTTTCATGTTCGGTTTTGAATTAGCGGCGTTAAAAAGTATGAATAGACGTCGACTATAACCCCTAGCCTTCCAAGCTAACGATGCGGGTTCGATTCCCGCTACCCGCTCTATATTCTAATTCTATCAATTAGAATATTCAATTTGGCGATGCATTAATTAAAATTTCCTTAATGCATCGCCAAATTGAATACTAAAGTCCTGAAGTTAGATCACATATTCTTTATGCTTTCCGAAGAAGAGATCGGAAAGAAAAATGCAAAACAAAATTTAGGAATGGGGCTGAAAGGCGTCCATTGTCTAATGGATAGGACAGAGGTCTTCTAAACCTTTGGTATAGGTTCAAATCCTATTGGACGCAATTGATTTCCATTTACCGATATTCTATTATATAATAATCTATTATTGTTTGATTAGAATAATTAATAAGAAATTAATTATTATTAATTAGTATTATATTTTATTAATTAGTATTATATTTATTATTCTATTTTTTAATAATATATTTAAAAAATAATATATTTTGATTCATAATATTTATTAAATATTTACTAAGTAATTAGTAAGTAATTAGCATTTTGAATTATTTATATATTTATATTATTTTCTTTTTTAAGTATTCTAATATTCTAAAAATTAAAAAAGATTTTTTAGTTATAATTGTTCTTGAAGTAGGAAGCGTTCCATTTGTTCTTGAATAGCTTCTTGCAAAAGGGCTTCTGCTTCCTCGGTGAATATCTTAGTAGAAGATATTATTTCTTGGAAGTGAGGCTTA